AATAAAAAGAATAAAAAAACTTTTTTCCTTTTTTACGCTTATTGTCATGTCATTATTTCTGGTTTATCTGATTTCATAATCATAAATTTGAAACAAAAAAGAATTTTTCTCAATGAATCTAAAACTATTTTGTATTTGGAGTACTGCAAATTGACACTTGTACATAATATAATAATATCTCAACAATCAAGTTCTTTTATTGATTCTTTTATTGATGATCTGAAAATTGGAGATATATGGTAAATCCATTACATATGGTAAATGCAATAAATTAAGAAGTTAGTTTTTAACATGGAATCCATTAGTTTCAACAATCTGCCCTTCCCGAAAAAGATAAAAAATTTTATTTATTGGAATTGTAAAGGTCGATGGGGAAAAAAAGACTCCCCACCACCAAAATATGAGTGAAAACATAAAAAAAAAAAATAAAAAATTGTATTTATTTTTTTATTTAGATTTTTAGATTTAGAATTCAGAAAATAGAAGAATTATTCTTTTAGACATAACATTAAGATTCTATTTCATATTAATATGAACTTTGATTTTATATTAACAAATTACTGATCCAATTTTTTGAATCAAATGCATTTCGATTATTCCAATATTTTAGGACTTATTTGTTTGTCGTACAAAAAAACTTTTGGAATTCCCGGTAGAAAGAGATTTCCCTAATGACAAAGCTTTTAACGACGCCCAATATCCTTTCATTTTCCAAATATTTTTACGAATACGCTTTTTTGATATCGAAGTACGTTTTTTTGGAACTGCCATTTAAAAATGAAGAAGTTACTCATTGTTATAGTTGGATGTGAAAGACATCTATTGTTCTATTATTATTCTTATTCATTATCTATTTTTTCTCTAAATAATATAATATTCTCTTCATAAAAAAGAAATATAGATATGTCAAAGATCCATGAAAACTGGATCAAAAATGACTCGAAATAACAAAATATTCCGTAAAACCAAAAATTTTTGGTTTGGAACTATTAGTTCGCGTTGTTTATCTCTCAAAGTTATATCTTTAGAATCTGCATGTCATAGAAATCAAATCAAACTTAATAAAATAAAAAAAGAATCTAAAAGACCTTTATTTTCGGCATTCTATACTTGATTTACATGTAATAAAATACCAGGATTGTACTTTTGACTAATAAATTGATAGTCAAACTAGAAAAAAATACAACTAAATTCAATTTTAAAATTCGAATGAGACTAGTAATAAATCTGTTAAAAGATACGTGGTTTGATAAAAAAGGATCTTAGTCATTTTTGATCCTTTCTCGCTAAAAAGTTCATTTTAGTTCCATATTTTTCTAAACTTTACTAATAAATTGTTTTGATTGAAATGGAAAACAATCAATCCCATAATGAATTAGTTAATTAATTGAAAATTAGTTAATGAATTGAAATTGAAATAAACTAACTAAAATCAAGAGTTTTTTTCATTAGACCGATGACCTTAGTTAATCTTATAATTCCTATCAGCATCAAGTACTCTTTTTAGGCTAAATTTTTATCCTTGCTCTATGAATATAAATTTTGATTACGATAAATTATTCTATTTTTATTTTCCTATTATAAGTGTTCGTTTTTTTATATGTCACTTGGTCATATCATTTGACCAATTGTAACTTCTTTTTTGAATATTTGAACGGTTTTGAAAAGACTCAGAATAATTAATATTAATAAATACTAATATAAACTTCTTAAATCAGTTAGTGCATATCTTGATTTTTTATTGACTTTTTCGAAAGGTAAGATCCGGTGAATCGGAAACAATTAATTAAGAATAAAAAACTTTTTTTATGGAACAGACATATCAATATGCGTGGATAATACCTTTTCTTCCACTTCCAGTTCCTATGTTAATAGGGTTGGGACTTCTTCTTTTTCCGACGGCAACAAAAAGTCTTCGCCGTATGTGGGCTTTTCAGAGCGTTTTGTTGTTAAGTATAGTCATGATTTTTTCCATGAATCTTTCTATTCAGCAAATAAATAGTAGTTCTGTCTATCAATATGTATGGTCTTGGATTATTAATAATGATTTTTCGTTAGAATTCGGATACTTGATCGATCCACTTACTTCTATTATGTCAATACTAATCACTACTGTTGGAATTTTGGTTCTTATTTATAGTGATAATTATATGTCTCATGATCACGGGTATTTGAGATTTTTTGCTTATATGAGTTTTTTCAGTACTTCTATGTTGGGATTAGTTACTAGTTCAAATTTGATACAAATTTATATTTTTTGGGAATTAGTTGGAATGTGTTCGTATCTATTAATAGGATTTTGGTTCACACGACCTGTTGCAGCAAAGGCTTGTCAAAAAGCCTTTGTAACTAATCGTGTTGGCGATTTTGGTTTATTATTAGGCATTTTAGGGTTTTATTGGGTAACGGGGAGTTTCGAATTTCGTGATTTATTCCAAATATTCAATAACTTGATTTCTAATAATGAGGTCGATTTTTTATTTGTTACCTTGTGCGCTGT